TTTCGATGCAACAACAAGATGTTATTTGTAACAAGTAGTTTTTTTGGTTGGTTAATTGGTCACATTTTATTCATGAAATGGATTGTATTGGTATTAGTCTGGATAGGGCAAAATCATTCTATTAGATCTAATGTACTTATTCGATTTAACAAATACATTATGTCTAAATTGCAAAATTTGATGGCTCGAATATTTAGTATTCTCTTATTTATTACCTGTGTCTACCATTTAGGCAGAATACCATCGCCCATTCTTACTAAGAAACTAAAAAAAACTTCCGAAATGAAGGGGATTCAAAAAGAGTCACAAGATGTATTTACCGAAGAATACCCTTTTTCCGAAAAAAGGGGGGCTCTGGACAAAATTGATGACACGAAAGAGATAGCGGATGAATTACATTTTATGAATATGAAAGCTATATGTTCTCTGGATGATAATAAAGAAAATTGTAAGGCCGCTATGGTGAAAAAAGAATATAAACACGTTTTCTGGTTTGAAAAGCCTCTTGTAAATATTTTTTTCGACTATAAAAGATGGAATTACCCATTACGATATCTAAAAAACGATCAATTTGAAAATGCTGTAAGAAATGAAATGTCACAATATTTTTTTTTTTTTTGTCAAAGTGATGGAAAACGAAAAATTTCTTTTACATATCTACTCAGTTTGGTAAATTTTTTTGAAATGATACAACGAAAGATATCTTTGAATGAATTAGCATTCGATTCTAATAAATTATATAATTTTTGGACTTATAATACTAAATACAAAAAGAATAAACAAATTAATGAGATTATAAATCGAATTGAAGTTCTAGACAAAGAATTACTTTTTCTAGATATACTTGAAAAAAAGACTCGATTATGTAATTGTGATAAAAAAAAAGAATACTTGCCTAAGATATATGATCCTTTCTTGAACCAACCTTTTGGTGAAACACTAACACTAAAAAAAAAAAAAGTTTCACCTTTAAGTATAAATGAAACCTTTTCTATAAATAATATTCATGGTCTACTTTTTACCGATGAACATAAAATGTCTTATGATAAAATAAAAATTTATATCATAAAAATAAATTATTTGTTGACCTTAATTAATGAATTTTCGAAAGAACCAATACCCTATTTAAATTTGCAAAGACTTTTTTTATTTCCGAAAAAAACAAAAAGGGGTTCAAAAGAGCGATATAAATTTTTATTTCATGTAGTTATAAATAATAATCATAAAAAATCCATTTTAAAAAAAAAATCAGATCGAATAAAAGGAATACGTAAAAAAATATCCCATTGGTCATACAAATTAATCGACGAATTGGAACAACAGGAAAGGGGAAATGCGGAAGACCGATTGGCGGACGATCATGGTATTCGCTCAAGAAAAGTCAAACGTGTAATTATTTTTACAGATAAACAGACAAATAACGAAGAGGTGGCTTTAATACGTTATTTACACCAATCGGATTTTCGTCGAGATATAATCAAAGGTTCTAGGCGCACCCAAAGGCGTAAAACAGTTATTTGGGAGCTGTTTCAAACAAATCTACACTCTCCACTTTTTTTGGAACGAAAAAAAGATAATAAACGATTCGATTTGTATTTTAAATTTGATGAACTGATGAAATTTATTTTGAGAAATTCAATTAATAAAAATAAAAAACTCAAACTTTCAGATTATAAAGAAGAAGAGATAAAAGAAATGGCGAAAAACACCAAGTACAAAGAAGAGAGAACCTGTATCGAAATAGCAGAAACTTGGGATACCATTCCATTTGCTCAAACAATGAGAGGTTGTATGTTAGTAACCCAATCCGGTCTTAGAAAATATATTATATTACCTTCATTGATATTCGCTAAGAATATAGGACGGATGTTATTATTTCAATTTCCTGAATGGTTCGAGGATTTAAACCAATGGAATAGAGAGATACATGTTAAATGTACTTATAATGGGGTTCAATTATCAGAAAAGGAATTTCCTAAAAAGTGGTTAACAGATGGTATTCAAATAAAGATTATATTTCCTGTCCACTTAAAACCTTGGTACAGATCTAAGCTCCGATCCCTTCATAGGAATCCAATGAAAACAAAAAGAAATAAAGAAGATTTTTTTTTAACAGTTTGGGGAATGGAAGCTGAAATGCCTTTTGGTCCTCCCCGAAAAAGGTCCTCCTTTTGTGAACCTATCTTTAAAAGACTCGAAAAAAAAATTATAAAATTGAAAAAGATTTATTTCACACCCCAACGATTTCTAATAATGATAATGAATAACGAAAGAACTCATTTGTTACTAAAAGATAAAAAAAGTTTTTTCCAATTTTTGATAACAAATGATTCCTTTTTAAAAACAAAAAACTTGTTCAAAGAAAGTAATATATTCAAGTTAAAAAAATATATATATCAACCAAGTGAAAGTAAAAAAGAAAAAGATTATCTACTAAAAAATAATATAATTGATGAATCATCTATTCAAAAAAAATCAAAAGATTCTAAAAAAGATTTATCGACAAAGAATAAAATGAAATATCTGATTGATAAAACAAAAAAAATAAAAAACGACAGAAAAAAAATATTTTTAACTATCCGGATTTGTCCTAATAATAATAAAAAACGAGTTGATCGAATCAAATTCAAAAAATTGATAAAACGCCCTTTCGGGATATTAAAAAAAAATTCTAGATTCATTTACGAATCAAAAATTTTTTTTTTTAAAATTGTACAATTCTTTGAAATATACATAAATAATTTTTTCTTTATCAGTAACATAAAAATACTAAGTCTCAATGTACAACTCTTTCTTCAGTCAATAAAAAAAAGTTTTGATAAGTACATTTACAATAATCAACAAAAGAACGAAAGAGTTGAACAAAAAAAAATAATAATAAAAAAGTTACTTAATATTAATAATAAAAACTCAACTATTCTGTTTGGCTTATCTTCCTTGTCACAAACATATGTATTTTATAAATTATCAAAAATTCCAATTAATTCTTTGGATAAGTTAAGATATGTACTTCAATATCATGAAACGTCTGTTTTTAGTCAGAATGTAATTCCAAAATGTTTTAGAACACAAAGAATCTTTCATTGCGACTCAAAATTAAGACATCAAAAACGTTGGAATTATGAAAAAAATAAATGGAAAGATTGTCTAAAAGATTATTATCACTATGATTTATCACCCATTATATGGTCTCGATTAGTACCAAAAAAATGGCGAAATATAGTAAATCAGCATTCTACAATTAAAAATAACGATTTAAACAAAGAATATTTATCTGAGCAATCCTCATTAATTCATCATGAAAAAACGTTAGTGTCAGATCAAAATTGTCAGTTTAAAAAACATTATCGATATGATCTTTTATCATATTTATACTATAATTATAAAAATAATTATGAAAATAAGGAAAATAAGGCGGCCTACTCTATTTATATGTCTAAATCACCATTACAAGAAAAATTAAAAGTAACAAAAAAAAAGATAACTTTTATAAATTATAATACAGATAAAAACAAATTACTCGATAAAGTTAAAGTAAAGAATAGCCCTATCAATAATTTTTTAAATAATTATCGACGATACGAAAATAGTGGGAATATAGAGCAAAAGGTGAATACAAAATATTGTGACTGTCAAATTCTTTTAAAGATACAAAAAGTATATCTTTTTGATAAGCAAAGTTTTTTTTATCTTACACTTTATAAAAAAAAGAAAAATGAAATACTAAATAAAGCGAGATTTAATGTGGAACTTTGGTTTTTACAAAAATTTTTACAATTTTATAATGTAAAAATTTTGGATGAAAAAAAAAAATACAAGAATAATACAAAAACAGGATTTGACATCTTCCTAAAAAGATATTTGATTTTTCAATTGAGATGGGATAATCTTATGAAGCAAAAAATAATCAACAATATTAAAGTATATTGTTTCCTACTTAGACTTCTAAATCCAAAAGAAATGGCTCTATCGTCTATTCGAAGAGAAGAAATGAATATGAATATCATGTTGATTCAGAATAAATTAACTTGTACCAAATCGATGAAAGGGGGAATATTAATTCTTGAACCAATTCGTCTTTCTATAAAAAAAAATAGAAAATTTATTATTTATAAAGTTGTACGTAGTTCATGTTTTTATAAAAAAAAGAACCAAACAAATAAAAGAAAAAAAAAGATATTCTATATTATGAATACAAATAAATCAACCGAACAACATCAAAATATGAGTGTAAATAAAAACGACAATTTTGATGATTTATTTGTTCCTGAAACTATTTTATCATCTCGACGTTGTAGAGAATTTAGAATTTTAATTTGTTTTAATTTCAAAAAAAAAATGTTTAATCGGACAACTGAAAACAAAAAATTAATTAAATTGAAGTTTTTTCTTTGGACCAAATTTCGATTAGAGGATTTTACTTGTATAAATCGATATTGGTTTAATACTACTAATAGCATCCGTTTCAGTATGTTAAGGATACGTATGTATCCACAGTTGAAAATTCGTTGATGATCTATTTTTTTTTCCTATATGGATTTTTACTCATCATCCACATCATAACAGAATTTAAATAAGATTAAATAAGATTATAAAGATTTACTTTATTAATATTAATGATATATAATTAATGAAAATAAAGTTCACATGCAGTAAACAATTCATTTCTTAAATTAAATATAAAAATAAAATTTAATGCGAGTCAAGTTTCGTAAATTTTCGAAAGCTATTGAGCACACATAAATAAAATCGAAAATAGTTGATTGATTCAAAATTTGGATAAATCATTGATTCATCTAATATCTAAATATATGATTAAGTTACAAATTGATTTAGATTGAAATTTTATGATGTTTGACAATATTTATAGATCCAATGTCGCATTCAGTAAAGATTTATGATACATGTATCGGGTGCACTCAATGTGTTCGAGTTTGTCCTACAGATGTATTAGAAATGATCCCTTGGGACGGTTGCAAAGCTAAGCAAATTGCTTCTGC